ATGCTACGCCTTGAACCACTCGGCCATCTCTCCTACATAATGATTATGGCCCCGAAACCGAGTGAATCGCGAGTCATTCCTATTAGATTGTTGGATAAGTACACTACGTACAATCAATTCTAACTATAAAAAAAAAAATAGGAAACTTTTAATCAAATAAAGACCTTTCTCTCGGGATTGGGGGATAAAAAGAATTTTTTTTTTTTCTGTTTTTGTGAAATGTGAAAAACTCTTTATTAACATTAACAATAATCTTTAGTAAAAACAATAAAGATCCATTCATGGTTGCGAAGGCGGCGCTTCCGTCTTTTTCTGATATCTATATCGGCTTAAATCAATGAATTGTTGGCTTAAATCAATGACTTGGAATGACGCGAAGGATCGGCCTATGTTTTTTTTTTTATGAGTTGAGTTCGTTTTTATGTTATTTTGTACTGTACAATTACTTTTTTGTGGGATTGTTTTCTCACGAGCGGTAATTAAAAAATTATAAAAGGGCTTGCTACCTATACCTATACCTATGTCTAGATCCCGGATAACAGGAAATTTTATTGATAAGACCTTTTCAATTGTAGCCAATATCTTATTACGAATAATTCCGACAACCTTGGGAGAAAAAGAGGCATTTACCTATTACAGAGATGGTGTGATTTGATTTTTTTTTTTTTATTTACCGCTCTCAAGTCTTAGGAGAAAGACACATTAGTCGGGATAAAAAGATTTGAAATAACTCTACGCTTGTTGAAGGTGAAGTTTATAAATAAAGCAATTCCTTCTGTCGTGTATCCCCGATTAATGCAGCCTCAGATGCTTTAATTGTCGATTCTAGCATTGAGCGAAAGGTTATACCTATGGTTATGGGTTTTCTATTTCAAGTTAACCACTCTACTCCACTAGTACCAATAGGCAGCATAGAGGAAGAAGCACTACGCCTAGGAATCAACAACACACGAAACCTTTGTTATAAATTATCCGTTTTCCTTATTGGGATCAGGACTAAGAAGAGTGGTTGGGACAACAAACATCCATCTCGTTCGTACTTTGGATACCCGTATAACCATCGAAGACTGTTGAAGTGCCTACTTCCTAGAAAGTGAGGAACGTTGAGGACAAAGAAATTGTTGGAGTTAACTTAACATTTTTATCTAATAGCAACATGCTTGCTGTTAAGAAAAGATCTTTTGCAGGAAGGTTGGCTAGAGATTTCTTGTAAAAACACTAGCCCCGCTCAGTTCATAATGAGAATATTTCACTCTTTTTTGATTCTATGTATTATTCTTATTATGCACATAAAGGAGGAGCCGTATGAGATGAAAATCTCACGTACGGTTCTGGAACGGAGATTTTTTGAATCGAATGACGACCGTAACGGATGGCTGCTCAATCCGAAGGAAATTATGCGGAAGCTTTACAGAATTATTATGAAGCTATGCGACTAGAAATTGATCCCTATGATCGAAGTTATATACTCTATAATATAGGTCTTATTCACACAAGTAATGGAGAACACACAAAAGCTTTGGAATATTATTTTCGGGCACTAGAACGAAACCCCTTCTTACCACAAGCTTTTAATAATATGGCCGTGATCTGTCATTACGTGCGACTATCTCCACTATAGAAAGAAAAAAGAAAGAAAGAGCAAAATTTACTAATAAAAAAAAAATAGGCTTTCTACATATACATCGTCCAAAACAACGATTTTTATCAGCTGTAGCAAAGAAAGAAACTTCATAGAAGTCGAAATATGAAGAAATATGCCTAGATACTTTCTTCTATGGATAAAGGATCTAATTGATAGAGGAAGCCCCGTAAAGATCAATTAGCGAGATTTTTGACCGATACAATAAGAACTGCTTACTTATGTCAGAATATAAGACAAAAGTTAGGAATCAATTTATGTAACAGAGTCGATCCCCTAAAGTATTGAGCAGCGGTGTAGCATCAGATCCCAAAGATAGTAAGTCTTTTCTTTCTTTCTTATGAGAGAAGGTCTTTTTCAAGGATTCTATATCTCTATATCTATATCAATTTATATATGAAATCGAGATAGTTACCTTTCAGAAAATTCTAACGATAGTAGAATGCCTCTATTTGTTTGTTTTATTCTTCTGAAGGTGGGAGAAAAGATAAAACTGATTATTAATCAAATCAAAATTCAAGTTTGAAACTCATGTGATTACCCTCTTTTGGTTAACTTGAGAAAAATGGGGCATCCAAAGAATTAACTGCGGAGCCGTATGAGGTAGGAAACTCTCAAGTACGGTTCTAAGGGAAGGAAATTACTCGCCTATTCCGACCGAGGGGAACAGGCCATTCGGCAAGGAGACTCTGAAATTGCGGAGGCGTGGTTCGATCAAGCCGCTGAATATTGGAAACAAGCTATAGCGCTTACTCCTGGAAATTATATTGAAGCGCAGAATTGGTTGAAGATTACAAGGCGTTTCGAATAAGATAAGACGACTCTCCTTTATTTATTATTTCTTTTATTTATTATTTC